GGGATCGATTCCGTAAAAAATGAGATCAGTAAATGTCAATTCACTGAAATCGAATTTTTGTGAGATCGTCAATATTGTACCGATGGCGTCTTTAGAGTATACCGAATCAGTATAACTATCCTTCTTCTGACACAGCAACGCAATTTGAATCAGGAAGTGTTAAATAATTTCTTTTTTGCTTTCCTTCTTCTTTGTTGATGTAAAATGTGATGCTCCATTCACTAGAAAATTCTTCCAATGCAAGAGATTATTATATTTCCATACTTACCATACTTTATGTAGATGTGAGATCTAGAAATTTCCGTTTCATAGGAATTTTTTTGTTGGAATCTTTTTCTTTTTTTTTTTTAATAAATTGGTGTGATACAGATACATTCTTGTATTCGATCGAGGTCCAAGGATCTAGCTACAAGGATGAGGCTTTAGAATAGGAAATGAAACGATAAAATATGGAACCTATAATGGAACCTATAAAAGAGAATCAAAAGTACTAGTTTTCGAACTTGGTTGAACAAAAAAAAGATTTTTTTGCGCGATTATCTAATAACTTTATTTCTTCTCAGTTGTTCAAGATGTTATGTGAATGAACTGATTGCTGAATCTAATGAGTCAAACTTAAAGTAAAGTTAAAAATTTTATTAAGATTCCTCTTCGCTCTAGAATCAACAATAGATTCAATACAATTCAATAATAGAAGAAATCATCCAAATAGAAATGATTTTCAAATTTTATTCTATAATAATTAATAATTCAAAAAGAGTTTCATTTTTGAATCAAGTTACACGACTCATCTCTTATTAGTTTACTCAAGAGTTATTCAATGAATGGGTTGATTGAAATCGCAGGATGAATAGATGTTACAGATGATGAATCGATTTAATTTTATATACTTGTTACTTTATCTTTTTTAGTGCCATCTATAATGATAGATGAATAACAAACTTTCAATTGAACTTTTTCTTTCAATTGGTATTTTTTGTATCCTCCTATTTTGCAAAAATGGAAGCTTAGGTAAGTGCTTTCTAAACATATGTATAAAAACCCTATTTCATTTAGCTCCTTCATGCTTACTATAACTAGTTATTTTGGTTTTCTACTAGCAGCTTTAACTATAACCGCAGCTCTATTTATTGGGTTGAGCAAGATACGACTTATTTAAAATTACTATTTGAAATGAGCAATTCATAAAAAGAAAAAAAAATCCTTATGTGAGATTTCACATATTCGATAGTTACTTATCGTCCCAACTGTCAATTACGGGTCATTGAGATTCATGTCAATTCGTATTAATATTTAGGTATAGATATTACTTTTTTTTTCGTTCAAACAAATTGAAATGATTGAAGTTTTTCTATTTGGAATCGTATTAGGTCTAATTCCTATTACTTTGGCTGGATTATTTGTAACTGCATATTTACAATACAGGCGTGGTGATCAGTTAGACCTTTGATTAATTAATATCTCTTTTTTTTTGATTGACCTCCTCCTTTTTTTTCTTTAATACACAGGAGGTCAAATTCCTATTGCTGTGCAAATTACTGAATCTAGTTCAGTCTAATTTTGACCTAAGAATAAAAAATCACGCTCTGTAGGATTTGAACCTACGACATCGGGTTTTGGAGACCCACGTTCTACCGAACTGAACTAAGAGCGCTTTCTTATCCGAATAGATAAACAAGAATGTAAAAAAAGGATTTTTTCTAACCCCAATACATTTTGTATGGATAGTATCATAAAAATGAAAGATTATGTCCAATTTGAATCGATATTAGTTGATCCGCCATTACTCCTACTTTGAGCAGTAATGGGTAGGGATGACAGGATTTGAACCCGCGACATTTTGTACCCAAAACAAACGCGCTACCAAGCTGCGCCACATCCCTTCCATTGTTCTACAGTGTCATTGTATAGAATTCCTGTCTTGTTTTCCACATCGTCATTTCGTCCATTGATAGACATAATTTTCTGCCCATTTAGTCTTTTTGGTCTCATTTAACATATAATATTATATACAAAAATAAATGAGTATTTTTCGTAAATGCTCGGTAAGAAGTTTTTTTAGTTTTAAGATTTTAAGAAAAGGCAAAATCTTATTTACCGAGTGATTGTACACTGTACAATTCAATTTAACTTAAGGATTCGGTGTATAACTCGAAGTGGTCCTTAACTACATATGCGTCTGATCATATATGCATTATCTTTATTTTATGTATTACAATAAATAAAAAAAAAAAGGGAGGGTTTTCAATGCGAGATTTAAAAACATATCTCTCCGTGGCACCAGTACTAAGTACACTATGGTTCGGGGCTTTAGCAGGTCTATTGATAGAGATTAATCGTTTTTTTCCGGATGCGTTGACATTTCCCTTTTTTTCATTCTAGTTGAAGATTAAAGATACAATCAAATATACGCGACTAACCCCCCTTTTCTCTTTCCTCCCTTTTTAGAATAAGGGAGGAAAGAGAAAAAAGAAAATAAAAGTGGATTCAACATCTGCTAGACTCGGGTTCAAGTTCGAATTATCGAATTAAATGAATATTAATCATAGGGGGGAGTTAGAATAGAAAATGCGGATATAAGGAAATATAAGGAAAAAGTATTCCAAGATATTTAAAGATATTTAAATGAAAACTATACTGTACTTCGATTTGAAATAGAGTTTAGAAATTTTTGTGTTCCTTATTATTTACTATGATTTTGATTTACTATAGTTTTTATAATTGGATTTCAAGTTATTAACTTCTATTTTTTCGTTCCTTTCTTCTTCTTCGTTTGGAATCTAAAATATGAGTCAATAAAAAATCCAAAGGAGGGTTCATGGCCAAGGGTAAAGATGTCCGAGTAACGGTGATTTTGGAATGTACCAGTTGTGTTCGAAAAAGTGTTAATAGGATATCAACGGGCATTTCCAGATATACTACTCAAAAGAACCGGCACAATACGCCTAATCGATTAGAATTGAAAAAATTCTGTCCTTATTGTTACAAGCATACGATTCATGGGGAGATAAAGAAATAGATCGAACTGAGTACCTATATGGTACCCCTTTCAAGGAAGGGGAAAATGACATTATATATAACATATTTATATATAACATATTTAAATATAAAATTGAAATAAAGAAATTCTATTTTCTTTAAAGTAGCTTTAAAATGAATTAGAATTAAGAAATAGGATTTTCGAGATAAGGAATAAACAAAAACAAACTATGGATAAATCCAAGCGATCTTTTCTTAAATCCAAGCGATCTTTTCGTAGGCGTTTGCCCCCGATTCAATCTGGGGATCGAATTGATTATAGAAACATGAGTTTAATTAGTCGATTTATTAGTGAACAAGGAAAAATATTATCTAGACGGGTGAATAGATTGACCTTGAAACAACAACGATTAATTACTATTGCTATAAAACAAGCTCGTATTTTATCTTTGTTACCCTTTCTAAATAATGAGAAACAATTTGAAAGAACCGAGTCGACTGCTAGAACTACCGGTCTTAGAACCAGAAATAAATAGGTTTAATCTTTCTTCACTTGAATCAGAATTTTAATCCGAACTCAAACGCAGATTAATGTTTTTTCGACGATCTAGATTTGATTATCGTGTCGTAAGAAACAAAATAAAACTTTTTTTATTGAACGCGTTCTTTTTATTGAACGCGTTCGTTCATTTTGACTACCTTTTTAATGATATTTTATCATAGGAATTTCTATTCTACCTTGCCGGAGAATGAACTCCGGAAAACTCCGTTTCAATTATTCCGACAGATTCTTTACAATCTACTTCTTTTATTATCTCATTGGAAATCATAGAAAGACAATTCCTATTTGATATAGCTATTTGTGCAAGTATTTTACGATTAAGAAGCAACTGTCTCTTGTACAGATTATGTATTAATCTACTATAACTATAGGATACGCCCTTTTCGCGAATTACTGCGTTTATCCGAATGATCCACAAACGACGAAAATTTCTCTTTTTACTATCCCGATCCCGATGAGCCGAAACTAAAGCTCTTATTTTCTGTTGAGTAATAGTTCGAGTAAGTCTTGAATGGGCCCCCCGAAAGCTTGACGCAAATAAACGAATTTTTGTTCTACGTCTCCGAGCTCTATATCCCCGTCTAATTCTAGTCATTGAATAGATGAAACTTTGACGAATAACTAATTGATTTCTTTTCTTTCAGTTATTCTTTTCCCTTTTCAATAACAAAACGGATTTTTCCAATGTATAAAATACAAATTCCAACGGCTTTGGCTGCTATAACCTTCCTAACCACGATTTTTTCTTTTTTTTTTTAGGCATTTCACTACGAAACTACGAAATAAGAAATTGTATTCTGTGATAAGTGTAAAAAATTAGAGTAAATAAAAACTAGAAAACTATAAATGGATAAAGAAATAGTGGGTTCCATCGTTTCTATGGTGACTTCTTAAACGGTGAGGTCTTATCTATACACCGGAGCCTTTGCCTCATTTAATCAACGTTATTGGTAACTTGTATAGTTCATCCTCTTTGGCTCTACCCATGAATTATCTAGTAATAGGTCTTTCACAACGAGATCTACCTATACAGTAACGGTATTTAATTATGAAAAGTTGCTGGTTAGCTGACCCTCTTAGTCCGTCCTTTCCAGAGTAGGAACCTAATCTTTATGCTTTTTAAATAAGATTTCCTCCGCTTAATGGATAACCATTTGCTACCAATGGAGAATTGCTTCTCATCGTGTTTGATTGGATTTGCACCAAGGGACACCATAGAATTCATCCCGAAGGGATAGGGTAGATTTTCTTATTTTTTAAATAGTGAATGGAATCCCTTCTTCCGTTCTATGCTATCCGCAGGTACTGATCGTTGATACTGGAAATTGCGTTTGTGCCAGTTCATAATATGATCTAAACGAGTCGCACATACACCCGAGTACATGTTCCTCGACGCTGAGGACATCCCCGAAGAGCGGGGGATTTCGTGACATTTCTGATTGGCTGTCTTGTATTTCTAATAAGTTGTTTAATAGTTGGCATGCTGAATTGTATACATAATGGACTGGTTTAGATTGATCCTAACCGGATGATTATGAATTACTTCTATTTAATTATTTAATATTCTATTAAATAAACTCAAAGATAAAATCGCAAATAACAGATTTGCGTGAAATCCATGTTATTTTCATTCAACCGCGACAAGATCAACAATTCCATAAACTTGTGCTTCTGTTGCTGACATAAAAACATCTCTTTCCATGTCTTCAGATACAACCCATAAGGGTTTGCCTGTTCTTTGTACATAAACCCTTGTGAGGGTTTCACGCAGTTTCAGCAGTTCTTCCGCTTCCAGGATAAATTCTCCCGTTTGTGCCTCATAAAACGAACTGGCAGGTTGATGGATCATTACCCTGATGATATAACATAATAAAAAGTCCCTCTATCTCGCATGATGATGATGAAGTGAAGAGAAAAGAAAGATAAAGAATAATATGAAAAAGATAGAATTGAACAACCGTACGGGCATCTTTTGTGCATTGCATATGCATACGGCTCTACAATCAAATTGACCTCCCCCTTCCATTGAAATTGAAGAAAGAGAAGAATATATCAGACCCAGATGGTTAAATGATCAAAATGCCACCCTTCTTTTCGTAGTAGTTAAAAAATACTATGATGGCTCCGTTGCTTTAATCTATTATATAGTAATATTCATTTTTTTATTTTATTGTTTTTTTGTCTGTGATTCAGCAATCCCAAAGTTTCTTTTTGATCGAAGCAAATAAAATAAGTAAAAATCTTTTTTTTCCTACTCTTTACATAACATAAAGATTGTTATAAATATTGTTAAGAGCCTTCCGGTATAAAAACAAAAGGGTTTGTGACGCTGAACTGGACTCCCGATAAATCAAAAAAAAAAATAAGAGAAAATCGGAAATATCCTTTATCTCATACTACCCTCTCGATACATAATCTAATTTTTTGACAATGCAAAAATTTCTCATATCGAATTCGAAATGCCATGCTATTATTACTTAATATTCATATTTCATAGGGCGAAGGCATAGTCTTCTTTTTTATCTCAAAAAAACCATTGGCGCCAAGCGTGAGGGAATGCTAAACGTTTGGTAATTTCTCCTCCGGCCAGCAGAAAGGATCCCATTGAAGCGGCTAACCCCATGCATATTGTATGGACATCTGGTCGCACAAATTGCATAGTATCATAAATAGCTACTCCAGGTATTACCCATCCGCCGGGAGAGTTTATAAACAAATACAGATCTTTGGTATCATCTTCGATACTGAGATATATCATAAGACCAATAAGTTGATTTGAGATCTCGCTATCAACTGCTTGGCCTAAAAAAAGTAATCTTTCTCGATAAAGTCGGTTGATTAGGGTACAAGTGTATCCCTTAGAAACCGTACATGCACCTTTTGATGCATACGGTTCAAAAAAATTGCGAAAACAAAAAAAAAAAAAGAATCAATGTATAGATTCCAGTCCTCTTTCTTTTCTCATAACAGGTTCTTTCTTACTCCTAACGAAACTTCAATAAACACGAGTTTTGACTAAATTTAATAAATTAAAATTAAATATAATAAAAAAAATATAATAAAAATAAAAAAGTCACTAAACTTTAAACTTATCGAATTAACTTCTCATTGATGTATTGTTTCATCGAGATTCAATCCAAACCACGATGGTATTTTCTTGTTCCTGAGGGGGTCTCTTTCATCTTGTTAGGTTTATGCTCTACTCCGGGTAAGGATTCGCCCGATTTGGATTTGTACATATAGGACAAAAACCCCCATTACCATTTCTTTTTATTATGACTTTCTGCCCTTTTTTAATTTTAATGTATTTCATACCTTCTACCAAATATTTATTAACATTAACTCGCTTGACAAATAAGCCAAATAGGAATCATTTATGATAGAACTAGGAATCGTAGATATCTTACCAATCAATTGGGTTTTTCTAAACGGAGCCTGGATACTTCATTTTTTAGTCCAACCGAGCCAACCATAAACTATTCGAAGGAATATAATATTAATCCCCTAAAATGAATCTAATTGAACTTCACGCTCCAAATTTCTGATGATTTAATGAATTGTTCTTGGGCGAAACAGAGGATATCTCGATCGGGGGAGAAAACGGGAAAATCCCATATGACCCAATATGTCTGACAAGTCGCACTATACGTCAATCCAAGATGCATCTTCCTCTCCAGGACTTCGAAAAGGTACTTTTGGAACACCAATAGGCATTAAATGAAAGAAAAAAACTAAGTACTGTATTTCACTTTGATGTGGAAACGTAACAAAATGATTTTATTATCTTTAGAATATATCTTGTCTTTAGAATATATATTGGCTTTTATCTCGTATTATTTTATCCAGAGATTAGAAAAAGTCATAAAGAAAAACCGAATGAATAAAGTCAAATTATTATGATATTATGAATAGGCCGATGAATAAGTATGTCCCCATTCGCTCATAGAAAATGGTATCAA